CTTATTTTTACTTTTTCGTTTTCTTCATCGTTACTTCAGCGTCGTCGTCGCTGGCAAACTTCAGGTAGTGATTGGATCCTACCTACTCCATATTTTAGATCACCTACTTGTTGAGGTAGTTCGTTGGCGTTAGGTTGCCAGATCCTCCTCAGATAGCCTCGTCAAAACGAAATAAAGAACGAGAGTGAGATGTCGAAACTGTCTTCATTTCAAAATGGATTCCTTATCAAAAAATGATTAATGATGCGGATAAGCTGATACCGACTCGTCAATCTCCTCCATACTCAATCCGCATCATATTACTTGCACGAAAACAGGGAACTCATTAACAAATCTACCCATCGATTTGATAGATTTTTCATCTTTCTATCTGCGTTGCTTATTAATAATAACGGGATCCGGAAAATGAGTGGGGCGCAAAGCCGAAGTCTTAAAAAGAAATTGAAAAGAATTTAATTTCTTCTTTTTATTTTGTAGTTGAAAACAATTGGGAGGATTTTTGGACTACCTTTCTCATCTCAAGGGTAATTGAATGACGAGGAGCCGTATGAGGTGGGAATCTCACGTACGGTTCCGTATAGTGACATTGGAGCTGTCGACTATTCCACGACTACACCAAAAAAACCCAACTCTGCCCTACGTAAAGTCGCGAGAGTTCGATTAACCTCCAAGTTTGAGGTAACGGCTTACATACCAGGTATTGGCCATAATTTGCAGGAACATTCGGTGGTCCTCGTGAGAGGCGGAAGGGTCAAAGACCTACCCGGTGTTAGGTATCACATTGTTAGAGGAACCTTAGATGCTGTAGGGGTGAAGGATCGTAAGAAGGGGCGTTCTAGTGCGTTGCATAACATTGTCGCAACTTGTATCATTGCAATGATTCCGTATCAGTTGTTCTGATATGTTAAATGTGTAGCTGACCCAGTATTGCAAGGGGACTGAAGCCTGCTACTACAGAGATTGATAGAGAGTAATTATTATCTATCTATTTGTGTGAAACAACTTGGTGTCTAAGGTGTTCTATTCCACTAAGTTGAGTTTTACCTGGACTCCCACCTGGAAAATCTTGGGACGTCTTTTCCTCTTGGAACAGGTTTAGATTACGACTACGGAGATTCAGTGAAGGCTTTATGCACATCTACTGATTGGATTGATAAACCTAAGGACATTCCTAGTAAGATAACTGAATTGCAAGATTTTCTTCTTTTATATCTAAACTTCGATTTTTTCATCCGCGGAATAAGAGAAAACGGATACCCAATATGCAATGAGTAAATATGATTTGCATCTTAAAAAATAAATGGTTCAAAATCATTTGAATAGTTTCTATTCAATCATGTGGAAAGCTGTATTCGATGAAAGTCGCACGTGCAGTTTGGAGGGAGATCCTCGACTAACTGGTGGATCCACCCTACAATATGGAGTGAAGAAGCCAAAATAGTAGCCTAAGATACCATTGAAATAAAAGAATTGATTGAAATCTGACATATTTATATTTGTAAACTCGTGTTACATCGGAGCAGTGTAGTGAACAGAAAGAAAACTATCGAATCAGATCCAATTTATCGTAATCGATTAGTAAATATGCTAGTTGATCGTATCCTGAAAAATGGCAAGAAATCACTAGCTTATCAGATTTTTTAACAGGCTATGAAGCGGATTAGGTAAAAGACAAATAGGAACCCACTGTCTGTTCTGCGACAGGCAGTGCGCGGGGTAACTCCCGACGTAGTGACAGAAACCAAACGTGTAGGTGGATCAACTTATCGAGTTCCCGTTGAAGTAGTACCGGCAGAGGGAAAAGCTTCGGCTATCCGGTGGTCATTAATTGCGTGTCGAAAACGCTCAGGTCGAAGTATGGCTTTAAGATCGAGTGATGAATCAATGGATGCCGCCAGAAATTCTGGTAGTGCCATACGGAAGAAGGAGGAGACTCATAAAGTTGCGGAAGCCAACAAAGCTTTTGCCCATTTCCGTTAGTTTCGGATTCGTTCCAATCCACAGTAATTGCGTTGTGGATTGGAACCGGGGCACAAACTATCTGGGAATCAAAAAACACTACGAAGAAATGGTTGAGTGAGGGGTGAACGACGAATAACGGGTGTCCAAGCCACAAGTGGAGATTGGCAACTACTTCTCTTCTTTCTTAGGTTGTTAATTATTAGACTCCTCCTGATAGGATGGCGGGGGGGGGGGCCAATGCAGAGTTGCGGAGTGCCTCGCAGAAAGGCGGCTTGACGCATGACCAGTTTTTCAGAGACTGAAATTGATTGGGACGCGCATCGCATGGAGTAAAAATTGTTTGAGATATCGAAAAGAAGCCCCCATATCCGAGAATTCTGGAGACTCAATTAATTTTGGTTGACACAGATTGGTTTTTGTGATATATTATAAATTAACAAGCTTACTAGCCTGGGGAATCACTAATTATTTCTTGAAAACCAAAAATTACCATGACCGCAACTTTAGAACGACGCGAAAGCGCAAGCCTATGGGGTCGCTTCTGCGACTGGATTACCAGCACCGAAAACCGTCTTTACATCGGATGGTTCGGTGTCTTAATGATTCCCACCTTGCTAACCGCAACCTCTGTATTCATCATTGCTTTCGTCGCAGCTCCTCCCGTAGATATTGATGGTATTCGCGAACCCGTCTCTGGTTCTTTGTTATACGGTAACAACATTATCTCTGGTGCTATCATCCCTACTTCTGCAGCTATTGGGTTACATTTCTACCCAATCTGGGAAGCAGCTTCCGTCGATGAATGGCTTTACAATGGTGGTCCTTACGAACTTATCGTTCTTCACTTCCTACTTGGTGTAGCTTGCTACATGGGTCGCGAATGGGAACTAAGCTTCCGTCTAGGTATGCGTCCTTGGATCGCTGTTGCGTACTCGGCTCCTGTCGCAGCTGCTGCCGCCGTCTTCCTGATCTACCCAATTGGTCAAGGAAGTTTCTCTGACGGTATGCCTCTAGGCATTTCTGGTACTTTCAACTTCATGATCGTCTTCCAGGCTGAGCACAATATCCTTATGCATCCCTTCCACATGTTGGGTGTAGCTGGCGTATTCGGCGGCTCTCTATTCAGTGCTATGCATGGTTCTTTGGTAACTTCTAGTTTGATCAGAGAAACAACTGAGAATGAGTCTGCTAATGCAGGTTACAAGTTCGGTCAAGAAGAAGAAACCTACAACATCGTAGCTGCTCACGGCTACTTCGGTCGTTTGATCTTCCAATATGCTAGCTTCAACAATTCTCGTTCTCTGCACTTCTTTCTAGCTGCTTGGCCCGTAGTAGGTATCTGGTTCACCGCTTTAGGCATTAGCACTATGGCATTCAACTTGAATGGTTTTAACTTCAACCAATCCGTGGTTGACAGCCAAGGTCGTGTCATAAACACCTGGGCTGATATCATAAACCGTGCTAACCTAGGTATGGAAGTCATGCATGAACGTAACGCTCATAACTTCCCCCTAGACTTGGCTTCTGTCGAAGCTCCTTCTATAAACGGATAACATCCGTCTGGTTATGCAGCACAACTGGATACCAAATCTCTTAACTTCAGAGGGGGAGGTTTGGTGTCCAATGAGATGAAGGTTCATTCGGTAGAACGAATGAAAAGAATGATAACAGCTTATCACAATTTCACGATTATCAGTTTCCAACCTTAAATTCTGAAAACTATTTGGAATATCCTTCTGCGACTTAATAGATTACGAAGTTTCCTACTCCGATTTGCAGAATGCTTGTAATCCCCCATCCCAATCTTTTGGATAGAAGAAGGAGTGTATTCCTCATTTCAAAGATTTTCTATTGTCTTGTTATATACATACAGCTAATATGTATGTGTATCAACCGAAGGACCTATCTAGATTGCTTAACAGATAGATCTTGTTCACGTCCGGGGGGGAGCCAACTAAATCAACAGAGGGGGCGGACGTAGCCAAGTGGATCAAGGCAATGGATTGTGGATCCATCACGCGCGGGTTCAATCCCCGTCGTTCGCCCATAATTTAATTGGGTAATTTGATCCCATCGCTCTGCTTGGAACGGAGAAGAACTGTTAAGGTGGATGGGATATGTGTGGGTCTCCTCGACAATAACAATTTAGAATTCCCGATCTAATTCCAATTTTGGATACGACTATTCACAGAAATCACTAGACTCATTTGAAATATGTATTCCATCCTATTTTGAAATTTTCAAGATTATTGGTATAATAAATGTGGGAAATAGATAGCATCTACCGCATAGAATTAATATGAAAAAAGAAAATAAGGTAAAAAAGGTGGCAAGAGAAAGAGTAGGAAGTCCAGATTTTTCATCTAAAATTTCGGAGTTAATAGAAGTCAGTCTATTAGATTACTTCTTCGAATCATTGAAAAACCAACATCTCAAAGAATTTTTAATTAGTCCATCTTCCAATTATGAACCTTTTATCAGATTATCTGACTTGTGATTTCTAAGTTCACTATTTTTACGCAATCTGCGTGATTCACTAAAAAGAGGTAGTGGCATCACCCTGGAGATGCTGATGTTGCTAACAATACCAATTTCCATGCATTGCTTGAGTGACAAAAGGTCGATCGAAAGAAGTTTTGTATTAACGGGAGTCATTAATGGGGGTGACGGAGTAAGAAGAAAACAAGCGGAAAACCTTGGTGATTTTTCCTGTGACTGCTTTCTCCGATTCGAAAGATCTTTATCTGTTGGAAGGAGTGAAAAGAGGAGAATACCTGTTTCCCGCTACTTAGGTTTGAGCGAAGATATTTCTGCAGGTTCAACGAAAGAAGAGAAGCAAGTTCGCTATAATGCGATGATTCCTCTGGTTTCCGGTAGATGGGAGGCATGCGTAGTGAGGGGTTCACTCCTTGGCAGAGATATATCCAGGGATGATTTTGAAAGGATTCAAGTATTTTGTAGGGGTAGGTGTTTACAAAATTCAAGTAGGTTTTTCAAATTCTATAACTATCTGGTAGTTTCTAGAAACTACCAAAGTGATTTCGACTCGTTACTCTTTTGGGAAAATCGTAACAAGCGAGATCCGGGTCGGTTACAAGCAACACAATTGAGAAACGACTCATTAAGTCCCGTAGTATTAAACTCCTATGACGAGGCGTTACTTGAATCCGGAAATTCAGCGGATCACCAGGGGGATGGATCGGGATTTTACCCCGAACGAGAAGCCTTTTCCAACTTGTCTTCATTTATGTCTTGCGAGAAAACGACGTCGTTTCGTGGCTGTATATCCGGATTAGGTTGTGACAAAATTGGGGAAGAATTTCCCATTCTACACACTTATTCACAAATGAGAAATGGATTAATAAATCGACTCACCAAATTTATCTCGATAATCGAGAAATCAAATCTGATTTCTAATGGGGCAGTAGTTATTGACGTCAGTAGTAGCGTCAAATCTGGGAAAGGATTTCCATTGAAAATGAAGGGCGACATGCCGCTTACTCAAATATCTGGCAAGAAACTTGGGCTAGCGAGTAGCAGACACCTCAACCTCAATGAGATTCTTCCAAACTATTTTCAAATATCTTTTTTAGGTATACTTGGAGAAATAAGTAATCGAAGTGAAAATACTACTTTTTTAAACTAATTGAAAGAAGAGAGTAACATACATTCAATATATTCTTTAGTTAGATTGTATGGACGAAATAGAATAATACCTCTCTACTCAACATACATATTTCTTTTCTATGACTATTTCTGCGCATTATCTACTGAATATTTCTTCCAAATCAAATATCGGTTGGATGGCTGGACGGGGATCGGGGAGTACACCGGTGTAACAAGAATTGCAACTGAATAAATAGTATTGAAATGGAAAGATCACGTAGGGCGCCTATTGAACGAATATATTACTTTTCAAATTGATGAGTATAGAAATGTTCAATCAAATGTGCATAGATGGCTCGATACGACCGAGGATTCGTCTTCTTTCCCTGTCGGGGAAGTCTTAAAGTATGACTTGGAGGAATCAATTTGCCGTGTATCAATAATAGGAAACGAATTACTAAATAATATTGGTGTCAGTCTCGGTAGTAACAATCAACGGAACGAAAAATATTTTCATCGATTTCTCAATGTTTTATTTCTTTATAAAATGATTGTTGCTGAGGTTACTCGCCAGAAAGTTTTGATATATACCATTGATTATTGCATCGAAAAATTGAACGATATAGATCTCGAGAAATTAAACAAGATAGATCTCATGAAGCTTGATCTTTTATCAAGTTTATTCGATGGTTACATTGATGAACAGATACTTTTTCTCAAAACAATTCTTGAGAGAAAAAAGAGTTTATTCATTGAATCCAAACTGTTAATGAGTGATAAATCGGTAGGCTCTTCGACCGAGCTGGAACCTGCAGTGAATCCTACTTCTATCTGGTTGCCCCGCATTGAATCTATCCGAGCAGGGTTTTCAAGCGATGATTTTTCCATTACGGGGAGGCAATTTTGGAATCTGTTTATGCATGATTTAAACCGTGGGGGAGGTTCAACTAGAGATATTGGTGAGAATATTTTGAGATACATCTCCGATCAGGTTGATAAACTAAACTTTCTAGACGACTCACCTATACGGAACTGTGCTGAAAGCAACTTTATTCCGAGAATCAGAAGAAATTTTTTTATTGGGAGATGCAACAGTAGTTACCTCAACGTCTTAGAAAATTTCTACGTGGGCTCCGAAGATGAAACCATCTCATCTAATATCATCTCATTTATTCATCCCCAACTGTCGGATTCGTTGTCATCCAATTTATCGAGACAAACAGCGGGGGAGGTTGCTGGTCACGCACTCACACCAATTCAATTTACTTTATCTAATCTGCATGAATCCACAGCATTAGTAACTCACCCAGATGGACTTTCCAATTCTATTTCGGATCTGAAGAGGTTACTGGCGAGTTTGAACTTATCTCCTCGTGAAACGATAGAGTCATTTCTATATTCGTGCAGTAGCGATGAAGTTTCTTTGGAGAAAACGTCGATAAACTCCGATTCATCGTCGGATCGGCAACCCCAACCTCGTCTCAAGAATCTGGTATTGGATCGAGTCTATCAAAAGAATTTGTCTATTAAGTATTTCTGGGAACCGGAAGAATTGGAAACATCTTATTGGTCGCTAAGACTCCCATTATGCAACGATGTAACATCGAGATCTCTAGCAGAATCGATTGGAAAGGAGGTTGCGTACGAAGATACGGATTTTGCGGATCAATCTATCCGGAGGGAGGCTATTCGTCCATCCCACTTTATCAATTTCAATGAATTATTCAAAGATTTGAACAGATATAAGATCTCTTGGATCTTTTGGAAAGACAATATCGATGAAAAATGGAGCTTATTTAGAGATTACATACCTTGGTTTTTTACCCCCACCTGGTGGAAATACTTTTACGATCTGATTAGAGAAACATATCCAGAAATAGGACTTAAAATAAGTTATGACTCAAATCATAATTTTCCTAGAATTTATAAAAGAGTTGCTGAAGATGTAGTAGATGGTGCGAAAGCCTATTTGTCTCAAAGACTGCAAAGCCTAGGATTGAGATTCGACAACGATTCTATCAATACTATAGTATCCGAGATAAGTCTTCTTATTTTCGAGGAAATTCCTGATGAAGCGGAGATTTTACATTCGGGAGGATGGTCAGTATCTCAATCTTCCAATAGGTCTATCTTCTATTACTTCATTCTTTCAGTATTAATTGTTCTTGCATTATTCAAACACCCTTTGTCTGCCGTTTCGGGTTCCAATTCCTTTCATTTATGGAAACGTTTCAATACTATTGAATATTTGACAGACCCAACGCGTGGATCCTATTTGAAAGAGGTAATGCATTCCCCTTCGACAAGCTAAATGTCAACGAGAGATCTACTAATCTATTCTTTGAATAGATTCTTGAATTATATAAATAATATAATTTTTTTCTTCTTTGTGAAAGATGAAATTGATTCATGGATATTTCATAGAGAAAGCCCCGATATCCTAGATAGTAAGAAAGAACTACTGACTCAACATTTAGTGACGAATAAAATTCTTTATAGGTATGTGTCGAAATTGAATTCCAATTATGATTTATTGAGCAACGAGATTTCTCATGAACCTTATCCACAAGAAAGATCCAATGTTTTGGCATACTTGCGTCAATTCTGGCAAAATGATCTATTGAGTCACAAGATCCGTAAGTTGGATCCTGCGGAAAAATGGGCTTTTTCCGCCCTCGAGAGAAATATTCTATTTTCAGTAACAGCGAGACGAAGAGGCGGTCTACTAAATATGCCATGTCATGACATACCTATCTCACTCCAATCGGGATTATTACCATCTAAAGGAATTTTGCTAGTAGGACCCATAGAAACTGGCCGATCTTCCATTATTAGAGATATAGCATTCGATTCCTACTTTCCAGTGGTGAAACTACCAATGAAAAAGCTGATATACAACCGATCCTTTTTTAATAATGTACGTGGAAATTTCATTTCGAAAGAAAGCGTACACCGATTAAATTTCGTTTTTGAAATGGCGAAAGAGATGTCTCCCTGTACACTATGGATTCAAGATATTCATGAATTGAATATTCATCGTTCGTATCATAAGCTAGAAGCTGATCCCAAATTCTTACTTTGCCAAATATTGAAAAGTATTGGTGACAGGCGCGGCAATTCCAACATGCGCAAGAATGTTGTTATCGCTACGACTCACGTACCTGCGAGGATAGATCCAGCTCCAATAGCTCCGAACCGGTTAAACTAATTAATAAATTTTCGAAAATCCAACGGGTATCAACGTCAGAAAGATTTATCAATTCTATTACGTATCAAAGGTTGCGAAATGGGGGCTAATCCGCCCCTTCCTCTTATTGAAGGTACTGGGTCTGGAACTACGGGTTATAGTAAACGAGATTTATTCCTTCTTGCTAATGAGGCGTTACTAATAGGTACTTCCAAAAGAAGTAAGATTATATGTAGCGACGCAATTGAATTAGCTTTGCATAGACAACATTCGACTGCTAGTGATATGGGCAATGGGATAGAATCCGGTTCTGAATGGGACATCTTTTCTCGCGAGATAGCGGAAGCTACCTCAAATAATAGTTTGATAGATACTTATCTCACGAATACATATATTGGTCGTGACGCGTTAAAGATGCGATTTTATTATTTGTCTAACTGGTATGTGGAACCTTCAATAACCGAGTCAACATTTACTGAATTCACTCTATTTTCGCATATCCTAGGGATACTAGCTGGATTAGTAGCTCGCGATTTGTTCCAAATGGATATGGGAAAGGAAGAAAATTTCATTGTTATCGACAAACTCGTAGAGAATGACTTAAACCTAGCTTGTGGTGTACTAGAAAATCTCTCGACCAATTTCTCACGTTCAGAAATTTGTAGAGACGAAAGTCAACGCAGTAGTAATCTTCCCTTCTCCGTTCCTATCGGTAAACCCAAGTATTGTTCAGGTGTAACCTCTCCAAGTCGTTCTTCTAAATTTGTGAGAAAGGGGGGATTTAGCAGTCTAACCGACTTCGAACTGCAACAGTCACCCGAACTAATAAACTCAAGTCCGACGGAAGTGTCGCGCGAGATCACTTGGTCCCATAAGGCTTGGCGTCTCCGTTTCCTGCGAAGCGGGGCTTATGAATTGATGAGGGTATCATCTGAACCCAATCATTTGTATAATCTAATTCTCCTTTACCAAAATCGGAATTATATACCCCAACAAGATTTTGAATTCGATAGGATTAAGGGTGACAAGAGTCAATGGTGTGGAAGAAGCGGATATCTATTTAGTTTTGAGAAATCTGCGACTAATGTGACAGATAAATTTATTAAAAGATTGGAAAACCGGTTGGATAATATGTTGTTACGCGAGCAATTTCTCGAATTGGGAATATCCGGCGACTCATCTAATGAATATGAAACACACTGTAATCGATTAGATGAAACGACTCGACTCTTCGGGGGGCGCTTCATCTGGGATCCCATGCTTCTGTTCCAGCCAGATGCTAACATTCCTTCCTCGCGTCGCAGCTTGTTGCCAACGAAAAAACTGGCGCGGAGGCTTTACACCATTTATGGTATGAGAAGGCAGCACCTTAATAAAATGTCAAATAAAAAAATTAAAAATTTCTTTCTCTACAGTGAAGATAATAGTGAAGATAATAGTGAAGATAATAATGAAGATAATAGTGAAGATAATCCAAAATTGAAACCTGACTCATCTATTAAGCGGTGGAATAATCTCCCCTTGGATGAAGAGGAGCGAGATTCCGAATACGTCAAAGAAATTTCCTCCATGGATATACATCTGCAATATCCGCAGACATTTAGTCCCGCTCACTTTGATTCCTACGTGGTAGCAGAAGATTTTCCAGAGCGATTTATTCGGTTTAGGCTTCTGGTTCATAGAAACAAATGGATGAGGCGAAACCGTTGCCCATTTCAGGATTTTCTTATCTATAATATGTTGCTTGAAATTTATTAATATCTATTCCATCCGTTCTGGTTTGGTGGGGCGTCACTGGATCAAACGACGAAACTATTTTCTCATGAAAGTTCATAGAACAAATCTTAGATACCCTTCATTCTGTCTAGATCTCTAGCAATATAATTAGAAGCCAAATTCAGTAAAAGGAAGATCTATATTTTTCTTTTACTGATAGAAATCATTTTATTGCAGCATATCAAATAGTTAAGGAACTGAAGGCCATTTCCTATATGAATTTTTCTGCTTAGAAAGAAGATTGAGAAGGAGCAATAGCTTATTCCATAGGGATTTTGCAAAACAGCTTCTCAACATCACGCTTGGAATCCTAATAACCGCATGACTGAAGTGAAAAACATAGAAGACCTCCTTAGAGTAGAGAGTGGAACAAATCTCCATTTCGTAGAATAGCTAGTCATCATTTAGTTAGGTTCAAGCGCGCATAGGTGTCGACAGTGTCGATAGTGTCGATAGTGTCGATAGTGTCGATAGTGTCGATAGTGTCGATAGTGTCGATAGTGTCGACACTGTCGACAGTTGCGACAGGAACGGGCAAAAGCTATGTGGTGCCAGCTAGAGCTTGCGCTCGACAGGGATTTCAACCCCGAGGAAGCGTTGGCTGAGTTGTTTCAGGAAGGCGTCCAAGGAGGCGAGGGTGGCATCTACGTTCGATTGGCGTGTTAGTAGGACTACTTGGAATAGATCCTCTATAAAATTGTGGATTTACTCCCCTCCCCAGATGACTTATCAATTCCCTCATTTCAATCATTCAATACACCGGAATTGAAGGGGGGACCCCCCACGACTTCTTAATAGGCAGGGTCCTTGCCTTGGGGGTATTCGAGGGGGGGGGGTAAGAACGCACAAATCTGTTTCTCTCCAATTGTTAGAGCTGGAAATAAGCACGATAGTGAATCATTCACTGGTTGGTGGATCATGGTCCAACACAATTTGATTTGGCATATGTGATAAACACAACTACCCAATTAGTGGGAATTGCTGAGGTAGATTCGAACGAATCTCCCCGGGTAGGATTCGAACCTACGACCAATCGGTTAACAGCCGACCGCTCTACCGCTGAGCTACCGAGGAAAGTGGTAGGGGATTCGGTCTCATACACACTCAAAGACCTTTGTTCTTTCGTTCTCTGAATCGCTTCTAAATCTGTAAGACGTTAAGCTTTCTCCGACATTTTGTGAAGTAGACTTCGCGTACACTCTAACTCCCATTATAGGAGGAGGCAGCGGCGATAGCAATCCCATTTGAATGGAATGGTACCCGAATCGTGGGAGAGAGGGGGGGGGGGGCAACCGATCAAGGTCGAGATCAACCCCACAAGCCCCCCACGATCTGTATCGATCGGTCACCAATTGGTACTTTCTATTCCCCCCCCCCCAAGAAGCATAGTAGAATAGCCGCAGGATTATCCTACCTCATAGAAAGAAGTAATATCTTTGATAAATAGAAGTAGCAAAAAGAGATAGAGATGGGGAAGATGAACAATAGTCGGGAGAAATGAACGCGAATTGGAGCTTCGTGAAACGAAAGTGGCAGTTTACGGCAAGGGCGGAATTGGGAAATCAACAACTAGCTGCAACACATCGATAGCTTTAGCTAGGCGGGGAAGACGGATATTGCAAATTGGGTGCGATCCCAAACATGATAGTACTTTCACTCTCACAGGATTCCCAATACCTACAATTATAGATACTTTACAATCGAAAGATTATCATTATGAAGATGTGTGGCCCGAAGATGTAATTCACAAAGGTTATGGTGGAGTAGACCGCGTCGAAGCTGGGGGACCCCCCGCGGGAGCGGGCTGTGGAGGATATGTCGTGGGAGAAACGGTGAAGCCATTAAAAGAATCAAATGCCTTTTATGAATACGATATTATTTTATTCGATGTTTTGGGGGATGTAGTTTGTGGGGGCTTCGCTGCCCCACTGAATTACGCAGATTACTGCATCATTATAACTGATAATGGATTTGATGCTCTTTTCGCAGCAAATCGTATTGCCGCTTCGGTCAGGGAAAAGGCGCATACCCACCCCTTGCGGCTAGCCGGTTTGGTAGGAAATCGAACATCTGAAAGAGACTTAATTGATAAATATGTAGAAGCCTGCCCCATGCCCGTACTGGAGGTGTTACCTTTAGTGGAAGATATTCGTATTTCGAGGGTAAAGGGAAAAACTTTATTTGAAATGGCTGAATGCCAACCAAATCTGAATTTTGTTTGTGATTTTTATTCAAATATAGCGGATTATACTTTGTCTAAGCCAGAGGGAGTCGTACCACGAGAAATTCCAGATAGGGAATTATTTAGCTTACTTTCCGATTTTTATTTAAATCCCAATTTGGGGAATAGAGAAAAAATTCGAAATGATCAGCAAGATAGTCCGCTTGACTTTACAATTATCTGATATTAAAGAGGCTGCTTCTTTGCGTATACATATATGAATATATACCCCTCCAAGGAAACACTTTCATGAAGACTCTTGAAATTCCTACTTTCGAGTGCGAAACTGGTAATTATCACACTTTCTGTCCCATTAGTTGCGTAGCTTGGCTATACCAAAAGATTGAAGATAGTTCCTTCTTAGTAGTAGGTACGAAGACTCGCGGTTACTTCTTGCAGAATGCTCCCGGAGTCATGATTTTCGCGGAACCTCGTTACGCAATGGCGGAATCAGAAGAGGGAGATATCTCAGCTCAGTTGAATGATCAAAAGGAATTAGAAAGAATTCGCTTACAAATAAGAGATGATAGAAACCCCAGTGTTATCATTTGGATTGGCACCTGTACCACGGAGATCATAAAAATGGATTTGGAGGGCATAGCGCCCAAGTTGGAAAAGCAACTTGGAATACCGATTGTGGTTGCACGGGCAAACGGGTTGGACCATGCCTTCACCCAGGGAGAAGATACTGTACTGGCTGCCATGACGCATCGATGTCCAGAATATAATCCTCATATCATGACTCAACGGGAAAGAGACGAAGCTAATCTTGTTGCGGTTGATGTCGACCAAAGTAACAAATTTATTGAAGAAAGGGGCAAATTAAATAGATGCAGTTCAGTACTTTTTGGATCTCTACCTGCGAGTGTAGCTTCTCAACCGAATTTGGAATCAAAGCGTCAGTCTGTTCCTGTATCGGGTTGGCTACCCTCGCAGAAATACAATGAACTGCCTGCTTTAGGCGAAGGCGTCTATGTCTGCGGAGTAAATCCTTTTCTGAGCCGAACGGCGACAACACCAATGCGTCGGAGGAAGTGCCAGCTGGTCGGGGCGCCTTTCCCTATCGGTCCCGATGGAACACGCGCTTGGATAGAAAAAATTTGTTCAGTATTTGATGTAAAACCTGATGGCCTCGAAGAAAGAGAGAATCAAATATGGAAAATTCTTAGTGATTATCTTGAAGTGATTGCCGGTAAATCCGTCTTCTTCATGGGAGATAATCTGTTAGAAATTTCTCTAGCAAGATTTTTGATTCGATGCGGGATGGTTGTTTACGAAGTAGGTATTCCCTACATGGATAGGCGATACCAAGCTGCCGAGCTTTTGCTCTTGCGACATACCTGTAAGAAGATGAAGAAGCCCATGCCCCGAATTGTTGAGAAACCCGACAACTATAGTCAAGTGCAACGCATGCATGAGCTACAACCGGACTTGGCAATTACCGGAATGGCTCACGCTAACCCCTTAGAGGCTAGAGATATAGATACTAAATGGTCGGTCGAATTTACATTTGCACAAATCCACGGATTTGTTAACGCGAGAGACGCTCTCGAACTAGTTACCCGTCCACTGCGACGTAGAAGTGATTCTAACTTAGGTTGCCGCAACTTGTCGAAACAGGCAGTAGATGTATAATTAAACTGCTATCAAAAAATAATTGTTAAAGATTAGCAATTAATCATTATGAAGAGATATAGATATGTAGTCGCGCCTAAAAATCCTTAATCAAAAACTTGTTTATTTCAACATTTTATTTTCCCGATTAAGAAATAATCAATTGAAATCCAACCTTTTTAATAATTTTTCTTCTTAGTAAAATTTTCAGTTCGAATCTGGAATTTATCTCTCAAAATCATTTGTATTATTTCACATTTGTATGTATAATACAAATGGTATTGATATGGACACCGACGGAGTAGATATCGAGATGAGGAATCTCAAGCGACTGACAGATTTAAATGAAGAGGGAGAAGCGCAAGGAGGTAGAGACGAGTGGGACAACAACTCCGTACATCAAAAAGACTACAACGAATATAAATATATTGAATATTTTGTCACTAACTGGGCTAAAATCGATGAGTCCCTATATACTTTTTGGACTATACTATGGTTTTCTCGCGACACTACCTGTTGGACCTTCCCAAATCTTATGTATAAGAGCCTTTCTGTTGGGAGGAAATATTAGTGGTATTGTTTCTTTAAGTGGTTCGATGCTGGCGCAGCTAGTAACTACCTCATCGATATATTGTTCACCAATCTATATATTGTTGCTGAAGCCACACCTGCTAACCATCGTGATAATACCTTACATGGTTGTATTTTGCTTAACAATGAATGACTTACCAAATTATCAGATTTTGCGTCCCGTCACTTCGTTGCGCGATTCACGAATAATTAGTTTATTTCTCAATAGTTTTTTGTTTCAAATCTTGAATCCCATTTTATTACCAAATCCTGTGTTGACAAGATTAACCCACCTCCTCTTCTTCCGCTATAGCAGCAATTTGCTTTTTGTAGCAACTAGTTTCTTAGGTTGGTTAACTGGTCACATGGCGTTCAGCTACTTGTCCAAACTTCTTCTGATTCGTGTAAGAAAAGATTCACCAATAATATATTTATTGGTAAAACGTGCTATCTACACAACTTTTAGTATTGTTTTTGTAACAAACGCGTTGATTTATCTGGGTAGAGCTCCGGTCTCTTTCTGGACCATAAAGTTCATGAATGAACCCCATGATAAAGAAATGTCTTTCTGGGAAATTGCTGAATATCCAGATTTATTGTGGTGGTCCCTCAAGCCGTGGCCTACGTCTTTTTTTGACCCCTCCAGAGGAAATCGGGGTAATCGATTCATCAAAAATAGCCGATTCGATGTAAATAGTAGCTTTTACAGGGGAAAAACATCTACGTATTTCTTCGAGAAGTGCTTAAGTGATGGGAAACAGAGGTTATGCGTCGAAACGTTGCCCAGTTTGTCAATTTTCGAAAAATAATTGGAGAAATCTATAATTCTAATGAGGTCCCGTAGATTTGCGGGAACCCATTCCTCGTATCGAGGCTGGATTTTACAAAAATTGGTAAGAAACAAAATCTTTCAGGAAGAATTACTAGATCGAGTCAAATTACTGGATACTGGTTTTTCCTTTTCGAAAGCAATGGGGGGGAAAATTCGATTGGTGGGTAAGGGTAGAAAAAGAGTACCCCACGTTTATGACCCCTTTTTGAGTAATTTACGTGTGCGGATTCCAGTCCCACAAACATTTTTAACAGGAAATGAGTTAGATTTGACCATATGGGATTGGAATGAGTTGGAGACAAGAAGAAAGATTAGAAGGGGGAAGGGTGGCGCCATAACTAAAAAAAATTCCATCGAAGATTGGATTTCTGTAAAGAATCGGAAATTGAAACGGGGAGGCGGGAATCCTATGCCGTGGGAAACTTTGCCAGTGGGAGCTCGACGTATGTTCCAATTTATGTTTAAAAATCGAGTTATGTATGATTATGACGTACAAAAAATTCTCAAGAAGATAAAATCTCCGTCTGGATCCGTTGTCACTTGGGAAGAAATAATGAACTTGGATCCCGAGGATCGAGCACTATTTTTGACTTATGTAACACGGGAAGAAAATTGCTCCAAATTTGACCAAATTTTTCTATCAGATAGATTTTTGATAAGCGGTCGGGGACGCCCCTTAAATTCGAAAAAAAGGGTACGCACGCTCCACAAAATTGAGGATCTGGGTGCAAATCTGGCTCGTAATAACGAACTATATTTTGATACCGAGTTTGATTTCCCGGGAGCAGACGGCGATATTCGTCACAGAAAATTACGAAATGTTGGCTTCACTTTTGCAAAGGGAAAACCCAGATCAACGAAATTAGTGAAACGATATGCAAGAATATCTGACTTCCGTCGAAAATTTTTGAAGGGATCCATGCGGTCCAGAAGACGAAAAATATTGCTCTGGAAGACACTTCAAGAAAAAGTGCGTTCGGCTTTCTTCCTTAGATTGACGGAAATACCAATTTCACTTCAATTACCCGTTGAGCAGTTAATCGGTTCAAAGACTGAAAAATCGCTTACTGGTTCGAAAAAGATTACGGATTATCAATTTGGGCAACAATTAACTACCTTTTCATTGGCAGAAAAAACTGTAAGCCAGTCGAAACTTGCTCGTTCAGCTGTAGCGGCTAGATCAGACATAGGCCCCATTCATAATGGAAGGGGTTACATGCTGGTTTTTCAGTCGAGATTTCGCAAGTTTGTAAAGTTACCTGTACTTATAGTTTTCAAAACTATTGGCCGTATATTGCTTCGCCAAAATTCCGAATGGAGTAAAGACTGGACGAAATGGAAAAAGGAAATTCATATTAATTGTACGTTTGACGGTGAGGAGTTTTCGCAGGATCAACTTCCTCCCCGCTGGTTGAGAGAAGGTATACAAGTAAAGATTGCATATCCGTTTCGACTGAAGCCCTGGCACCCCGCCGGGAAGAAGAAGCGACTGACTCCCCGGAAAAAATATATGAAAGCTGAATCAATCGATAATCAAAAATCGACAAATAAGAAGAGGTTGAAACAAAAGAGGCCTCGATTTACTTATTTAACTGCTTTAGGTTATCAGACAGATATACCTTTTGGAAATATCCAGAAACAACCCTCATTCTGGAAGCCTGTGAAAAATGAATTAATTCAAATTTGCAAGGAAGGGTTTTCATCGAGAATTAAGCAAGCCTATCGTTTCCTCGATTCCAAATTTGGTTTGGAAAAGATGTTGAAACCAAGTCTAATTTTACTGAAAAAGTTCAACCTATTTCTTAAGCCCAGGGGGGTCTCAGTTGACTTCGTCTTAACTTCCAATACCCGGATAAAGCCTATACTTGATGATGACGTAAATGAAGTAGTAAAGATAAATTCAAATTTTGATGAAAGGAGTGGAGAATTTGTTAATATTCCCGGGGATGTGCAACCAGTTAGTAATATTGACGAAAAACTAGTTACTCGAGAATCCACTGGTAAAAAATTTGTCGCGGATAATTATGTAACTGGATTATCAAATCCGTTAGGCGAAAGAGTTAATGTAGATCAACCAGATACTGAAACAACTCAAGTTGATAAATTAACTTCAGATTACAGATTGAAGAATACAGACCTCAGCAATTTTATAAAATTTGATGAGGAAGAATTAAAAGGTTTTAAAGAAATGACCTTGAAGTTACGTGTAGCAATTGCAGAAGCAATTGAAAAATTCATTTTGGTGGCATCAATTTCGCATCTAAAGGTTAATAGAGATTTTTATTATTACTTTAGTGAACTTGTCGCGTTACGCAGGCAATTAATAGAGGTAATTAACATTACTATTCAAGCAGATTTAGTTTTTTTCGGGCCAAAAAATAGATTGTCACAGTTTGACAAAACTCAATCATTATCTCAAGCTTATCTCTACAACAGTATTTGGGATCTAAGTGTAAAGAAAAACTTGAACCTGAATTTCTTGGCGACTGGTAGTCAGAGCAATCTTGAGGGAAGAACTGGAAGTGACGAGAACTGGAGTAGTAAATTAACCCCTTATCAGCCTGAGCAATCTTCGGCTTATTCGGGAAATTCCTCGGGGCTTTTCGCTGGGTACGACTCAACTATATCAATCCCAAGTGAAATGAGTAACTGCACAAATATCTTGTTTGGTGAGGCAACTAGTCAAATTGCAAAAAAATTGTTTAATGAACATATTTTGAACTGCATAGAAGAATGGGGATTCTTAAAGAAATTATGTGATCTAGACGCAAGTAATTGGAATAAATGGTTAGATTGCTTTCCCAACTATAACTTGCCACTAACACTGTGGCGCGACGTAGCGCCTCGAAGATGGAAAATTAGTTTTGATTGCTTGAACGAACTCGGTACTATTGAAGGAAAAATCGCGAATGAACGAGAATGTCACGTCTTTCGAGATGAGTTACATAATTATTCGATATATGCAAAAAAACCCTTACTTAGGAATCGAATTGTAAATCTCAGTAAGCTCCGCAAACGTCGATACTTATTACAAAGTTTCATCGATTTCGTACGAAATGGAGATATGCAGAAATTTTCTATTCGACAAGATGCTACCACACAAAGGTTCCGTCGTGGAAACCGTATTTCGAAAATTACTAAGGTGAGACGGGGGGGAATGAATAGATTACCTAATTTCTGTACTTCTGATTCAGAAATTAAATTCAACTCTAAATTTGATTTGATACCGTGGCTAGTTGCAGATTTTGGAAGAATAAAAAGTCTTTTCAGAAAGAAAACAAAGAGGTCCAGAGATCCTATTTTGAAAGATAATACTACATACGGCGTAGTACTAGATATAACTCGTAGATTCCAAAAAGTATCTGATGAATTGTACGAAGTAATGCTAGATGAAAGAGAAGATATGGACTACCTATTTCGGTGGAAATGGAAATCTGAAACGAAACTAGAAAATTTGAGAAGCCTGACAGCTCTTACAAGAATGTTGGGAGATAATCGCGATCTCGTCACACTTTGTGCGAATACCAATGTAGATTCCGAGTTATTAGACCTATATTTCAACGCAACAACGAAACTTGGCCTTTTCTATGACCTATCTATTCTTTCAGCTCATCGTTTATCGATATTACTTGATGATCAAAATTTGGTATACAAGGTAATTATCCCATTGTTAAAATTTAAGTCTAGGTTGAGAAACAGAGTTGGGAAACAACTATATGGAAAAATATATAGTGATACCTATATCTCAAAATTGTCACTTATAACCACAGAAGTAAGCAAAAAGTGGTCTCCTATTTATAACATTGAAGATCTCCTGCTTGCGCGACGTCGACGGGAATTTCGATTCCTTCGATCTTTGCTGATATCGAGGTCTCCAAAACCAGGAGCACATCACTTCGATTTCAAATCTGATTCCATCTCGAAAATTGGCCGGACCCGCAGTAGCAAGGAATGTGAGCCTTCAGAGCTAAGGGAAGTTCAGGAAATTAAGCGGTTTCTGTGGCCGAGCCACCGTCTGGAGGAATTAGCTTGCGCCGGGAGATTTTGTTTCAACACCATTACTGGAAGCCGATTTGCAATACTCAAAATTCGGATGTATCCTATTACCCGAAGTTAGCGGGGGCAAAGGGGTATGAGACGCAATACAAAAATTTTAGCATACGTGTAATTAATTGAAATTATCCAAACGAAGGTAATTTCAATTAATTACACATTATATCTAATGTGAATTGGAGCAGAAGCTTTAATTGTCCGTGCATGAGACATAGATGCCCACGCCTATTTGATGCCGCACCGCATCACACGTGAGAAAAATCGGACTTCATTTTTGTCCAAGGCGCCATTGCTGCAACTGCTGACTAAACAGTTTATAATCGATTTGAGATGGAGCAAGCAATCGTAATTATTATCATTATTACTACGGATAAATCTAAATATATTGACGCGCAGCTAGTTGGTGGGAACAAAGATACTGGGTTCACGGCCTCCCAAATTTACTATCTGACTCACCAGATTCTGAAACTAACTTCCCATCTGGAATTACACTCCGAAGACTACTCCTCCCGAAGAGGTTTAAAAAAATTACTCGGTAGACGTAAGCGTCTCTTAATTTATCTATCCGATGAGAATACAGTCCTATACGCTAAAATTCTAAAAAATTTGGGTATTCGGGGTTTGAAGGGGCGTTAGAAAGTGAGCAGAGTTTTGATATTTTAACATGTCATAGTTGGCACAACTTCTTCTGGCGAAGCTAGATCCTACGCACGCTATTTACTGAAAGGAAAATGATTTACGAGTATGCATCTTAAAGAACTAGATCCGGTTGCGGTAAGTATGGGCCCTCATCATCCATCTATGCATGGTGTTCTTCGCCTCGTCGTCGTCTCAGATGGTGAAAATGTTGTTGATTGTGAACCAATCCTGGGATATCTACATCGGGGAATGGAGAAAATTGCTGAGAACCGGACGACTTTGCAATATCTCCCATACGTAACAAGATGGGATTACTTAGCCACTACGTTTGCCGAAGCAGTAACGGTTAATGCACCGGAGAAATTGGCAAATATTCAAATACCCGGAAGAGCTAGCTACATACGCGTAATCATGCTCGAGTTAAGCCGAATAGCTTCGCATTTGTTATGGCTTGGGCCGTTCCTGGCAGATATTGGTGCGCAAACTCCATTTTTTTACATATTTAGAGAAAGAGAAATGATTTATGACTTGTTTGAGGCTGCTACCGGCATGCGAATGATGCACAACTACTTCCGCATCGGGGGAGTTGCCGCGGATTTACCTTATGGGTGGGTAGATAAATGTTTAGACTTCTGTCATTACTGCCTCCCAAAAATTCATGAATATGAGCGATTAATTACAAGAAATCCTATTTTTTTAAAACGAGTAATGGGTATAGGTTTCATCAGCAGACAAGACGCTATCAGTTGGGGCTTATCTGGACCTGTATTGCGAGCCTCGGGAGTTCAATGGGATCTTCGTAAACTCGACCACTACGAATGTTACGACAACCTGGATTGGCAGATTAAGTGGCAAGAAGAGGGAGATTCCTTAGCTCGTTATTTGGTACGAATTGACGAAATGAAGGAATCAATAAATATCATTAGACAGGCACTGAAACTTCTTCCGGGAGGTCCGTATGAAAATTTGGAAGGTCGACGTCTTGTCCAACAAGAAAAAGGAGTAGACTGGGGTGGCTTCAATTACCAGTTCGTTGGAAAGAAGTCTTCTCCCACTTTTAAGTTACCTAAGCAGGAGCATTACGTAAGAGTAGAAGCTCCCAAAGGAGAATTGGGAATTTTTTTGGTTGGGGATGGTGGCGTTTTCCCCTGGAGATGGAGGATTCGCCCACCGGGTTTCATAAATTTGCAAATTCTCCCTCAATTGGTGAAAGGAATGAAGCTCGCAGACATCACGACAATATCAGGTAGTATAGACATCATTATGGGAGAGGTTGATCGTTGAAATGGCAACTTATATTGAAATTTGCAGAAAACAATTAGTTCAATTATTTAATGAATTAAAAATTGCAACAAATTCTTTTGAATCAATTTGGATTCTAGTTTCTACTCTCACTTTAGTTACGGGAGTCACGGCAGGAGTGTCGGTAATCGTGTGGCTTGAACGAAAGGTGTCTGCGGGGGTACAGCAGCGTGTTGGACCGGAATATGCAGGTCCACTGGGAATTACTCAATCATTGGTAGATGGAATCAAACTTTTATTAAAGGAAGACGTCATTCCATCCAAAGGGGATGCCTGGTTATTTACCATTGGACCAGCCGTTGCAGTCACACCAGTCCTAATAAGTTATTTGGTAATACCCTTCGACCAAGCTATTGTCTTATCTGATCTGGCTATAGGTGTTTTCTCCTGGGTCGCTGTTTCAAGTGTCGCACCTTTGGGTCTTCTTATTGCGGGGTATGCCTCAAATAACAAATACTCTTTCTTAGGCGGTCTCAGGGCTGCCGCCCAATCTATCAGTTACGAAATACCCCTGGCCTTGTGTATATCATCTGCATCCCTACGTGCGACTCGCTAAACATAAATAATAAATAAGAACTAATAGCTTCTAGCTATTAGTAAATAGTATGAAGATATTGTCAAGTAATAAACCAAATAGTTATTTGGGTGAGATCAAACGGCGTTTTCGCAGTTGCGGGTTCAAATCCCATGTCCCATGTACGGGCGTAGATGCATATCCGAGCGGTGAATACCGCCTTACCCCAGGTCTAGGAGCTGTCTCCCTCCTGGCTTGACGCGGGAACAGGTAGTCATTCTTCGATTTCTTCTAGGATTAGGTAGGGGTGAACGGCAAGAAACACCAATATGCGCAAGAGGTTTGTGAAGCAGAGATAGTTTTGGTAAAAATCTGGGGCAACCTGAACACCAAGATATATAAAGAGTTGAAAACTTAAAATTTTTATCTGCTTCCCCTAGTATTTCCTCACATGAGATAGACTCAGTCTCGGTAGGGACAGCTGAGTAGTGCATCCACAAGATTTCAATCTCGAGTATAGTCCCGTTCACTGCGACGATAACCACTTGGAACGAAGTAACCCCCACGATAGTTTTGGTGACTATAAAAAAAAAATTAGGAGCTTTTCATTTTTATCATTTCTGGCCTGGAACTTGGTACGACAGAACTGACACATTGTCAAACGAGTCCCTTCTCTTCTATTTTTGCTTCCAGATGGAACTAGAAGTAATTACACTTCTTCTATTTAGAGATGACAAATATATTGAACTTAATAGATTTTTTAACAAGTCGCAATTTACAGAAAAAGAAAATAAATGAGGCTGAGGTAGATTCGGAAGCAACTACTTTGTCGTGGCAAACGGAATCTCATTAATTCGAGTTGGTAATTTTTATTTCAGTTACAGGTAACAACCATGCGCCATTAACCCATCTCTATCAAATTGATGAGGAGCCGTATGAAACTCTAATTTCATGTACGGTTTTGAATTAGAGGCGGGGGGGGGGGGCCGCCGACTATTCTTATCTGATAGCTTGAGTACAGTTGATATAGTGAAAGCACAATCCAAATATGGTTTTATGGGATGGAATCTGTGGCGTCAGCCCATAGGGTTCATAGCGTTTTTTATTTCGTCATTAGCAGAATGTGAGAGACTGCCATTTGATCTGCCGGAAGCGGAGGAAGAACTAGTCGCAGGTTATCAAACCGAATATTCAGGAATAAAATTTGGTCTATCTTATGTTGGTTCTCACTCAAATTTGTTGGCTTCCTCGTTGTTTGTAACAATTTCATATTTGGGTGGATGGGATTCCCCAATTCCTTTTTTCAAAAATCTTGGGCAGGATTCTTCATTTTCAGATTCCGGCGGTGAGTCCTTTGACGTATTAGGACCGGGGGTGGGTATCATCACCACATTATCGAAATCTTATTTATTTATATTTATTTCTATTTTAACAAGATGGACTTTGCCTAGAGTAAGAACAGATCAATTACTAGATCTTGGATGGAAATTTCTTTTGCCTATTGCTTCGGGAAATTTGTTGCCGACAGCCTCGTTTCAACTTTTGCTAATAAGCTAGCCTCCCCTACCTCAGTTTCAGTTTAAGTCAAATCTTTTTAATCTATTAAAAAAGAAGGGAAGAAAAAAGAAATTTTTTTTTCCCGTACATATAATTATATCTGTACCAGATATAGGTAGCAGGTTGGGTTCATTTATTCTATGTTTTCTACACTAATTGAATTTCGAAGTTATGGGCGACAAGCCGTAGAAGCTGCGAGATACATAGGTCAAGGCTCCGCAGTTACTTTAGATCATTCAAATCGTTCACCCATAACTGTCCAATATCCGTATGAAAAAATTTTATCATCCGAACGATTTCGTGGACGTATCCATTTTGAATTTGATAAATGTATTGCTTGCGAAGTATGTGTCCGAGTATGTCCGATCAATCTGCCGGTTGTAGATTGGATCTTGATGAGGGACATAAAAAAAAAACGATTGAAAAGCTACAGCATCGATTTCGGAGTTTGCATCTTTTGCGGAAACTGTGTTGAATACTGCCCAACAAATTGCTTATCGATGACTGAAGAGTATGAACTTTCTAGTTACGATCGTCACGAACTAAACCAAGATCAAACGGCTTTGGGGCGTTTACCTCTTTCTATATCTCAAGATGTTTCAATTCAGGTGCTTTCGACTTCATTAAATTCTTTATCCAAGAACCAGAAAACTTAGGGGTGAAAAATTTAATATCTAATTAGTCACCTGTAATTTAGTTGAATATTATGAAAGATGAATTTATTTACTTAGTTATTTGCAACTAAAGGGGAAAAGAAAAGAGAGAGTGCAAAATATTAGGTAGAAATCTCATAAAACATTTAGGTACTTGTGTCCAACGAATCTATTTGAATTAACTCATGAATTTATTTTGTCACTAATAGAATCGGGTATTCCACTGGGAAGTTTAGGCACAATATCATTTGCTAACGTGGCTCACTCTGCTTTCTCTTCGGGGTTGGTTTTCACCCGTATATCTCTATCATACTTCGTATCGAATGCTGATTCCGTAGCTGCCGCACAACCGCTTGTTTATGTAGGAGCTATAAATGTATTAATTGCGTCTGCTGTAATGGTTACTGAGAAACCGCTGCAATACGGTTCTACTACTCGGGGCGTGGGGTACTTCACCGCTTCGGGAGCTTGCGCAGTGCTCCTTCTGGCATTGGTTAATACAATTTATAATACAAAATGGTTTGATATCAGTTTTGTCAATCAATCGGAGACTTTTTTGGTAAGTAAACCCACAGTTGACGTTCACCAACTCGGATATAAATTACTGAGTGAGTTTCTAGTTCCGTTCGAACTTCTTTCAATACTTCTTTTAGTTGCTTTGGTGGGAGCAATTAACTCAGCGCGTGACGAGGTCACAATCACAACTGATAAGAAGTCACCTCCTTCATCATCTCAAAATAATTCTCCATTTTTTTGATTAAACCTTCTTCCCTATAAGGATATTATTAAAAAAGGTTATTAAAAATTTGATTTACCAAAATTATTGAATAGAACTTTAATCAATCATGTTTGAACACGGACTAATTTTTGGCGCCTATCTCTTGTGCGTCGGATTTCTCGGCTTAACTACGAGTAGAAATATGGTTAGGGCACTTATGAGTCTCGAGTCAATTTCTAATGCAGCTAATCTAAATTTTATTACATTTTCAAATTTATTAAAAAATCAGCAAGTGGGGGGGGAGCTATTTACTATATTTGTGATAGCCGTTGCGGCTGCCGAGGCTGCCACCGGGTTAGCTACTGCCCTTTCTCTTCAGCGAAATAGGAGATCTACTCGTATCGATCAATTTAATTTGTTAAAATGGTGATTGATAAGTAGATGAAGTGATTTTATCAATCTAATCAATTTTTTGTCCAACTAGATTCTATCTATTTATTAATTTATCTATTTATTAATTTGTTTGGATACCTCCCCCTATATTAGGGGCCACAAGTAGTCAACTTATTCTTTAAGAGAAGGAGACAAGTTTTCAAAAAAAAAAAAAAAAAAAGAGAAACAAATTGGATCCGATCAGATAAATTTGGGAGGAAAGAGAAATGTTTCACTTGGTGAGTAAGAAACAGGTATCCATATAGGGGACGAAGATAAAAAAGTCTCACTTCAACTTTTTTACTAAGTAAAAAAAAAAAATTGGTATACAAATTTGATAGGAGTAAACGAACTCAATGGCACATTCAGTGAAAATCTATGACACATGTATCGGTTGCACCCAGTGCGTGAGGGCATGTCCCACGGATGTGTTAGAAATGATACCTTGGGATGGATGCAAGGCAAACCAGATAGCCTCTGCTCCTAGAACAGAAGATTGCGTAGGTTGCAAAAGATGCGAATCTGCTTGTCCGACAGATTTTTTGAGTGTACGCGTTTATCTAGGGGCTGAAACCACTCGTAGTATGGGTCTAGCCTACTAGTAATAGAGCAAAAAAGGAATTATTGAATTATTTTGACTTGTACTCGAAGCTTCGGGATTGCGAAGTCCGAGTACGAGTCGTCGTAACTGGCCCACGCAGTTTTCCTCGTATCAAAAATGTATCAAAAATTATTGTTTATTCATGATGAGTAATGTACCTCGGCTAACAACAATTGTTCTCTTTCCAATTTTCGCCAGTTTCTTGCTTCCAATTCTGCCTCGTGATGGAAACAGAATCATTCGATGGTATACCCTGGGAATCTGCATATTGGAATTCTCGCTGATTACTTATATTTTTCATTGCCACTTCCAATTTGATTTTCAATCCATCCAGTTAATAGAGACGTTCAACTGGATAAACTCCATTAATTTTCATTGGATATTAGGTATCGACGGACTTTCCATGAGTCTCATCTTACTTACAGGTTTTATAACTACTTTGGCAACTTTAGCGGCTTGGCCGATCACTCGTAATACACGGCTATTTCATTTCTCGATGCTAGTTATGTATAGCGGTCAAATTGGGTTGTTTGTTTCCCGCGACATCTTGCTTTTCTTTTTCATGTGGGAGCTGGAACTAATTCCAGTCTATTTGCTTCTATGCTTGTGGGGTGGGAAGAGACGTCCATATTCAGCCACGAAATTTGTTTCATACACAGCTGTTGGTTCCATCTTTCTCTTGGTAGCAGCCTTAACCACGAGTTTCTATGGAAACGAGGTACCCTCGTTTGACATTCAAGCCTTAACGACTAAGTCATACCCTATCTCGTTAGAAATTGCTCTCTATTTAGGTTTTTTAATTGCCTATGCGGTGAAATTGCCAATATTTCCTTTTCATACTTGGTTGCCAGACACTCATGGAGAAGCACATTACAGCACATGCATGTTACTAGCTGGGGTATTATCAAAAATGGGAGGATACGGGCTGATTCGAATCAATTTGGAGTTACTGACTCATGCACATTTCCCCTTCCGACCGTGGCTGATATTGCTCGGAGCAATTCAGATTGTATATGCTTCTCTAGCTTCTATGAGTCAGCGTAATCTCAAAAGAAGGGTAGCTTACTCGTCAATTTCCCATATGGGTTTTGTGGCAATCGGAATCGGTTCCGTGACAAATGCGGGTATTAACGGAGCCATATTGCAAATGATTTCCCACGGCTTAATTGGCGCGGCGTTATTTTTTCTTGCGGGTACCTGCTATGATAGAACGCGTACTTCCCTTCTTGATGAATTGGGGGGAATAGCAACCCCGATGCCTAAACTATTTACCATGTTTAGTGTATTCTCGTTGGCATCTCTTGCATTACCAGGAATGAGCGGTTTTGTATCGGAATTATTGGTATTTTTGGGAGTTGTTACCAGCAAGCAATACTCATTTCTATTTAAGGCAGAAATTACGGTGTTGGAGGCAATTGGTACAGTATTGGCTTCCATCTACTTGTTATCCATGTTACGCCAAATGTTCTATGGCTACAGGTTGTCCAACGAATCAAATCCCTATTTAATTGATTTTGGTCCGAGGGAGATATTCACCTCGACTTGTCTCTTTTTACCAATACTAGGTATCGGTTCATATCCAAATTTAATTTTACCTATACGGAATAGTGAAGTGCTCTCAATATTGTTTTCATATTCAGCTATGAAGTGAAGGTATAGAAAAAATCTGACTCAAATAAATTACATTATTTTAAATAGTTTGATACGGAAAAAAAATTATTTCATTTGGATTCCTACTCAGTAGAACAGCTCGTCAATTCTAGCTGCGTCAATGATACTTATGTACACCCCTTACCTCCCAATTGTCTATGTTTGCAACCGCTGGCACAAATTGAAGTAAACTGGGATAGAGAAGCAAAAACAGACAAACAAGTAGAGGCAGGTCTGCTCATCTATTAACTGTTTGTTTTTGCTCCCCTCTTTTGTAACTACTTCTTTCCCACTAATTTTTATTTTGCCTACTCGATGGGATCAAAAACCTAGTAAATCAAATGTTTTTATCTCTGATTTATTAATTATTAATTTCGTTACTTTTACGTTAGCCATCCGTAATTATGTAATCCGATTCCCAACAAGTTGACTCCCAAAAAACGAATCCAAACTAAGAAGAAACCTGTTGATGCTGCCGCAGCTGGCCCCTCTCCCATCCACCTGTTAGTTATCTTGGTGTGGAGGTAAGTAGCGTGTATCGGCCGAGTTACTAACGCCCAAGTTTCTTTGGGATCCCAGCTCCAATAGGAACCCCGAGCTTCATTAGCCCACACTGCTCCGGGAAGTATACCAATGGTTAATAGGGAGAACCCCAAACTTATAATTTGATATGTCCATCTATCTAATCGATTAATTAGTTGACATTTTTTTGAATTTGAGGATAGTGGATAGAGAAAACTCCGTACATCAGTTCTACTGAGAGTGTTCAATTTCAGTGAAGTACTACACTTGTTGCAGCTGCGTCCCGAATCGAAAACGTGATAATTTTTTGTCTCGCCGTAAAAAATACTTGATAAAGATATTGCCGACAAAGATCCGCACAGCAGGGTTGCATAACTCAATAGCGTTGTAGTTACATGCATCACCGACCGATGAGACTGCGAAGCAGGTACTAATTGCGTGGATTGTTGCATCCCTTCGGGGAGACCTAAAGTAGCGAAGGCGTGAGTCGGCATAGCACCCGGCGCTGTAATTGCACCCGACAACCCATTCTGACTTCTGACTTCCGAGATTACGTATAGTAGGGAGAAGCTCCATGGAAGAAACATCGACGACTCGTGCAGATTGCTCAGTGGTAGGTGCTTAGTTTGGAACCATCGAGTTACTAAAAACTCCGTCGTACAAAGGAAAGCAATTGTCATACTACTCTTGCTAAGTTTCCTTGGCTTATCAAATTCATGAAATAAAGTGATAAAATTTAGTGAAGTAGCAGAAAGAAGCATCAAAAACGAGATGTGGATAAAAGCGCGTTCCGTATAGGTATACATCGTAATAAGGAAAGACCAGTAAATTAATCCAATTTGATTTAATCATATTCAAATCAATTGAAATCAAAGTAATATTTTTTTTTCTCCTTCTTAACGCGAAAAGAGGTAAAATTACCGCCTCCACAGCTTGAACGGAAACTACTACCTAATTTTCATTGATTTGAAAAGTCTACTGAACCGGATATAATATATATATATATATATTACAAATACATCTATCTACAGATCGATATTTATTTTCTATTTACCAATTCAAGATGTAGAAGTAAACATTGGAAAATTTGGAAATACCGCTACTCGGATTCGAACCGAGATGCTCTGGCACTGCTTCCTAAGAGCAGCGTGTCTACCTGTTTCACCATAGCGGCTTTTTGTAAAGAAAAATATATATATATGCAAAATGATTTTATACCAGTTTGTGGTGGTACGTCAACGCCTATCTGTCCGAAATATGGGAGTATATTAGCAAGACATGTTGGAAGTGGGAGGTTCCCTTGGAAGAGATTGCTGCAATAACTGGAGTACCAAACAAATGATTTATGAAACAAAAATGGCGTATATACAACTATATATTGCTACAAATATATATATATATATATTTATATGTATACACGCAACGGAATATGGCGCAGTTTGGTAGCGCGCCATCTTGGGGTGGTGGAGGTCACAGGTTCGAATCCTGCTATTCCGAGTGGAGATGAAGTCACCGGGTCTGCGAAGAAGTACCAAGTTTGTTGTCTTTGGCGCTTCCACAGGCAAACAACTGACGAACTAAAATGCATTTAGGTATAGTGTTTTGCTACCTAAAACCCCAAGAACTCCGAAAGAAAAGAAGCAAAAGATGAATAGTTTTAACTACTTATTTTCTTTCGGAGTCAGTTGTTTCGCCCTTGCCCATACTTCGGAAAGAAATATACTCCTCTATTTTCTTTTTGTTACCTCGATTTTTATCTGTCCCCACTTATCGACATGAAATAGCAGCTATCCATTATTTAGTTATTAACTCCCGCAGAAGCAAACCTGTTTCACATTTTAACTCGTCGTCTATTGAGCTCAATATTCATCAATCAAGCTTGTTTACGTTTCAACTCGGTAAATAATAACCGACGGGTATCAAAGCAGTTAAACGAAATACTTTAAATCCTTGGTGAATTATTTTATACAAAAAAATTGAATTTTATTTAACCCCAATTGTACTAGTACTGGCTGATGCCATACCTCCCTCTTTCTCGTTTCGAACTTCCTCACCCAGTCATTTAGTTTATATCTAGATACGTATTATCTATATGTCTCTTTTCTGAGTGATGAAGTAAAAAGATATATTCTTAATCCTTTTAGGGGTCTTTCTTTTCCGCCACATAGTAAAAACTTTTTGAACGACCGGTTAAAACAGATTGGGCCAGAGAAAAAGCCTTTGACGCTACTTCTCCAGGTCTAGTTTTCCATGCGCGATTACGAATTTTTTTCTTCGATCCGGAGGTTCGTTTTTTAGGAACTGCCATTATTATTTATTCTCCGACTAATTTGAAATTATGTTGATACGTATCAATGGAATAGATATAATAGGGAAGAAACTAAGGAGAAATGAGCACGGGCAAGGAAAAATGGGAAAACTATGAAGTTCCATGTCGCTACATCGATTTGACAAGTATCTATTGACTCCATATAGAAGACTAGTTAAGATTTGTTTAGGTCTTTGCCACCGAAATGAATGGAATCAACCACGAATCGAATCATATTTTTTCTATATCCAAAAGTTCGTCACTTTTTCTTCTTAGAGTGAATCTGTTGTATTACTAGTTTTTTTCCGAAGCAACCATGTAAGATTCTGCCTCTGACAGATGCATCATCCAACCATGGATAGCCAAAATTAATGTCAGATCCGTGACAAATAAGTAAAACCCGATTTATCGATATTTTTATATTGGACGTCAACGCGTGTCGAACTGGAGCGAAGTGCTGAGCATCGTAAAATCTTCCCTGCTCCACTCGAAGTTGTTTACCGCCGATGTCAATTATTGCATATTTATTCATCCTAATTTTCTCTTTTTATATCTCCATTTTATTTTTAATACTAGAAAACAATGAGGGTGTGATTTGCTAACCTATTCAAAATCGAATCATCTGAAATAAGTATCTCGGGCATCTTTAAATATTGTCAAGTTTTTCACATATTTTTAGACATGAAACTAAAAAAACCGCACAGATAAAACTTTTTGCCTAATCAAACATTCATTAAATTATTTGCATATATTCTACTTCATTTTGTTCTCAGATTTTGATTTTCAACTCCTAATCAGAAGAAGTTGAAAACGCTAACAAAGTTAATTTGGATTTAATACGCTCGTGGAATTTTCAAATAAATATGCCTGTCTCATCCCCCTGTGTCCGCTGGTAGCTTCTCGTCTGACCGGATTTTTATCGTTTCTCCTTCCAGAAGCAGCGAGAAGCTTGCGGCGCCCGTGCGCCGCATTCAACACCTTTTCGTTAGCCATCGCTACGTCTGTATCCCTTTCACTGTTTTGGAAACAGGCTGCGACTCACTCTATCCAACAGTATTTGTGGGCTCGGATTCCAAAAAGTGATTTCCATTTGAAGATAGGTCTTTTGATTGATCCTCTTACTCTTGTTATGGCAACATTAGTTACTACCGTGGGTATTTCAGTGATGGTTTACAGCGATAGTTACATGTGTCATGACTAGGGATACGTACGGTTTTACGCTTATCTAAGTTTGTTTACCGCGTCCATGTTGGGGTTAGTTTTTAGTCCTAACCTGATACAGATTTACGTATTTTGGGAATTAGTTGGAATGCGTTCTTACTTGTTAATAGGTTTTTGGTTTGCGAGATCGAGTGCCGCAAATGCTTGTCAGAAATCTTTTGTGACCAATCGCATAGGAGATTTCGGGTTGCCGCTGGGTATATCAGGCATTTACTGGGTAACTGGTAGCTTCGAGATTTCTGAATTGTGTGATTGATTTCTTGAATTAAATAACAGCGGCACCATTAATCCGATCTTTGCTAATACAATTGCCCTTTTACTTGTTTCAGGTCCGGTTGCCAAGTCTGCTCAATTTCCACTTCATGTATGGCTACCAGATGCCATGGAGGGACCCACACCCATATCGGCTCTAATTCACGCAGCTACTATGGTGGCCGCCGGAATTTTTCTAATAGCTCGAATTTTCAATTTTATTTCGGTATTACCTACAACCATGTATGCCATCTCCTGGGTAGGCGGAGTCACAACCTTGTCAGGTGCCACACTGGCTCTCGCTCAGAGAGACCTAAAAAGGGGTTTGGCCTACTCTACAATGTCTCAGTTAGGATATATGGTACCAGCTTCGGGTATCGGCGCTTCTCAATCCGCTTTGTTTCACCTCATTACACATGCCTATTCAAAAGCTTTGCCATTCTTGGGTTCTGGTTCAGTTATCCACTCCATGGAAAAAGTGGTCGGATACTCCCCCACTAGAAGTCAAGACATGTTTCTAATGGGTGGTTTGCGAAGACACATGCCAATTACTGGAATTACCTTCCTTTTGGGCACCCTCTCTTTATGTGGTATACCCCCGCTATCCTGTTTCTGGTCCAAGGATCAAATTATTACAGAAAGTTGGATGCGCTCCCCCTATCTTGGGTTGACAGCTTCTATTACAGCAGGACTTACCGCGTTTTACACGTCTCGCATTTACCTACTCACTTTTGAAGGAAATTTCCGTGCCCATCAGATAAATTACACCGGTTTTGATACCTCTTTTCCATCTGAATTTATTATCACTTCGTGGGGTGGAGCTCAACCAAAATCACTTACTGAGCAAACTCATAGTAACTTCATATCTGCAGCAGATGTGGAGCGAAACGAAGTTGAAGAAGCAAGAAACCTCGTGACCGTCTATACACCCGAAGAGAATCCCGTTTGGGGAGAAGCAATTCAAACCCGTTCTGAGCAAAATCTGCTATATCCCCAAGAATCAAATTTTTGCATGGTATTACCTCTGATTATCTTGGTGATACCCACTGTATTTGCGGGGTTGGCGGGAATTGATCCAACTCGAAAAGGAGCTGGTACGGACCCCCTGTTTGACTGGCTTATTTCTCTCCCGTTTCTCCCTGAAATTAATAAATATTTTGAAAATTTGACAGAAATATTAATAAGTTCAACTCCTTCAGTTATTTTATCTCTTATTGGGTTAGTAATTTCCTTCGAAGTTTATGGGCGGGGCAATAAGTTTGTTGATACAAAAATCTTTCTAAAATTTAGAAATAAAAATTTATTAAATACTTTTTTACTTTCTACCAGAAATTGGTCCACAAATCGAGGTTATATTGATTATTACCACGACATTTACTTCGTGCAGGGCGTAATCGCAATTAGCAAGCTTATCTTGCATTTTGACCAATGGGTAATCGATGGATTTATTAACGGAACTGGCACATCAAATCTTTTTAGTGGAGAGAGTTTACGACACGGAAAAAATGGTAGAATATCTCAATATCTATTTGGATTAATTATTGGAACTATTTCATCGATGTGTTGCAGCTAGTTGTTGATTTCCCAATTCCGCCCTTGCCGTAAACTGCCACTTTCGTTTCACGAAGCTCCAATTCGCGTTCATTTCTCCCGACTATTGTTCATCTTCCCCATCTCTATCTCTTTTTGCTACTTCTATTTATCAAAGATATTACTTCTTTCTATGAGGTAGGATAATCCTGCGGCTATTCTACTATGCTTCTTGGGGGGGGGGGAATAGAAAGTACCAATTGGTGACCGATCGATACAGATCGTGGGGGGCTTGTGGGGTTGATCTCGACCTTGATCGGTTGCCCCCCCCCCCCTCTCTCCCACGATTCGGGTACCATTCCATTCAAATGGGATTGCTATCGCCGCTGCCTCCTCCTATAATGGGAGTTAGAGTGTACGCGAAGTCTACTTCACAAAATGTCGGAGAAAGCTTAACGTCTTACAGATTTAGAAGCGATTCAGAGAACGAAAGAACAAAGGTCTTTGAGTGTGTATGAGACCGAATCCCCTACCACTTTCCTCGGTAGCTCAGCGGTAGAGCGGTCGGCTGTTAACCGATTGGTCGTAGGTTCGAATCCTACCCGGGGAGATTCGTTCGAATCTACCTCAGCAATTCCCACTAATTGGGTAGTTGTGTTTATCACATATGCCAAATCAAATTGTGTTGGACCATGATCCACCAACCAGTGAATGATTCACTATCGTGCTTATTTCCAGCTCTAACAATTGGAGAGAAACAGATTTGTGCGTTCTTACCCCCCCCCCTCGAATACCCCCAAGGCAAGGACCCTGCCTATTAAGAAGTCGTGGGGGGTCCCCCCTTCAATTCCGGTGTATTGAATGATTGAAATGAGGGAATTGATAAGTCATCTGGGGAGGGGAGTAAATCCACAATTTTATAGAGGATCTATTCCAAGTAGTCCTACTAACACGCCAATCGAACGTAGATGCCACCCTCGCCTCCTTGGACGCCTTCCTGAAACAACTCAGCCAACGCTTCCTCGGGGTTGAAATCCCTGTCGAGCGCAAGCTCTAGCTGGCACCACATAGCTTTTGCCCGTTCCTGTCGCAACTGTCGACAGTGTCGACACTATCGACACTATCGACACTATCGACACTATCGACACTATCGACACTATCGACACTATCGACACTGTCGACACCTATGCGCGCTTGAACCTAACTAAATGATGACTAGCTATTCTACGAAATGGAGATTTGTTCCACTCTCTACTCTAAGGAGGTCTTCTATGTTTTTCACTTCAGTCATGCGGTTATTAGGATTCCAAGCGTGATGTTGAGAAGCTGTTTTGCAAAATCCCTATGGAATAAGCTATTGCTCCTTCTCAATCTTCTTTCTAAGCAGAAAAATTCATATAGGAAATGGCCTTCAGTTCCTTAACTATTTGATATGCTGCAATAAAATGATTTCTATCAGTAAAAGAAAAATATAGATCTTCCTTTTACTGAATTTGGCTTCTAATTATATTGCTAGAGATCTAGACAGAATGAAGGGTATCTAAGATTTGTTCTATGAACTTTCATGAGAAAATAGTTTCGTCGTTTGATCCAGTGACGCCCCACCAAACCAGAACGGATGGAATAGATATTAATAAATTTCAAGCAACATATTATAGATAAGAAAATCCTGAAATGGGCAACGGTTTCGCCTCATCCATTTGTTTCTATGAACCAGAAGCCTAAACCGAATAAATCGCTCTGGAAAATCTTCTGCTACCACGTAGGAATCAAAGTGAGCGGGACTAAATGTCTGCGGATATTGCAGATGTATATCCATGGAGGAAATTTCTTTGACGTATTCGGAATCTCGCTCCTCTTCATCCAAGGGGAGATTATTCCACCGCTTAATAGATGAGTCAGGTTTCAATTTTGGATTATCTTCACTATTATCTTCATTATTATCTTCACTATTATCTTCACTATTATCTTCACTGTAGAGAAAGAAATTTTTAATTTTTTTATTTGACATTTTATTAAGGTGCTGCCTTCTCATACCATAAATGGTGTAAAGCCTCCGCGCCAGTTTTTTCGTTGGCAACAAGCTGCGACGCGAGGAAGGAATGTTAGCATCTGGCTGGAACAGAAGCATGGGATCCCAGATGAAGCGCCCCCCGAAGAGTCGAGTCGTTTCATCTAATCGATTACAGTGTGTTTCATATTCATTAGATGAGTCGCCGGATATTCCCAATTCGAGAAATTGCTCGCGTAACAACATATTATCCAACCGGTTTTCCAATCTTTTAATAAATTTATCTGTCACATTAGTCGCAGATTTCTCAAAACTAAATAGATATCCGCTTCTTCCACACCATTGACTCTTGTCACCCTTAATCCTATCGAATTCAAAATCTTGTTGGGGTATATAATTCCGATTTTGGTAAAGGAGAATTAGATTATACAAATGATTGGGTTCAGATGATACCCTCATCAATTCATAAGCCCCGCTTCGCAGGAAACGGAGACGCCAAGCCTTATGGGACCAAGTGATCTCGCGCGACACTTCCGTCGGACTTGAGTTTATTAGTTCGGGTGACTGTTGCAGTTCGAAGTCGGTTAGACTGCTAAATCCCCCCTTTCTCACAAATTTAGAAGAACGACTTGGAGAGGTTACACCTGAACAATACTTGGGTTTACCGATAGGAACGGAGAAGGGAAGATTACTACTGCGTTGACTTTCGTCTCTACAAATTTCTGAACGTGAGAAATTGGTCGAGAGATTTTCTAGTACACCACAAGCTAGGTTTAAGTCATTCTCTACGAGTTTGTCGATAACAATGAAATTTTCTTCCTTTCCCATATCCATTTGGAACAAATCGCGAGCTACTAATCCAGCTAGTATCCCTAGGATATGCGAAAATAGAGTGAATTCAGTAAATGTTGACTCGGTTATTGAAGGTTCCACATACCAGTTAGACAAATAATAAAATCGCATCTTTAACGCGTCACGACCAATATATGTATTCGTGAGATAAGTATCTATCAAACTATTATTTGAGGTAGCTTCCGCTATCTCGCGAGAAAAGATGTCCCATTCAGAACCGGATTCTATCCCATTGCCCATATCACTAGCAGTCGAATGTTGTCTATGCAAAGCTAATTCAATTGCGTCGCTACATATAATCTTACTTCTTTTGGAAGTACCTATTAGTAACGCCTCATTAGCAAGAAGGAATAAATCTCGTTTACTATAACCCGTAGTTCCAGACCCAGTACCTTCAATAAGAGGAAGGGGCGGATTAGCCCCCATTTCGCAACCTTTGATACGTAATAGAATTGATAAATCTTTCTGACGTTGATACCCGTTGGATTTTCGAAAATTTATTAATTAGTTTAACCGGTTCGGAGCTATTGGAGCTGGATCTATCCTCGCAGGTACGTGAGTCGTAGCGATAACAACATTCTTGCGCATGTTGGAATTGCCGCGCCTGTCACCAATACTTTTCAATATTTGGCAAAGTAAGAATTTGGGATCAGCTTCTAGCTTATGATACGAACGATGAATATTCAATTCATGAATATCTTGAATCCATAGTGTACAGGGAGACATCTCTTTCGCCATTTCAAAAACGAAATTTAATCGGTGTACGCTTTCTTTCGAAATGAAATTTCCACGTACATTATTAAAAAAGGATCGGTTGTATATCAGCTTTTTCATTGGTAGTTTCACCACTGGAAAGTAGGAATCGAATGCTATATCTCTAATAATGGAAGATCGGCCAGTTTCTATGGGTCCTACTAGCAAAATTCCTTTAGATGGTAATAATCCCGATTGGAGTGAGATAGGTATGTCATGACATGGCATATTTAGTAGACCGCCTCTTCGTCTCGCTGTTACTGAAAATAGAATATTTCTCTCGAGGGCGGAAAAAGCCCATTTTTCCGCAGGATCCAACTTACGGATCTTGTGACTCAATAGATCATTTTGCCAGAATTGACGCAAGTATGCCAAAACATTGGATCTTTCTTGTGGATAAGGTTCATGAGAAATCTCGTTGCTCAATAAATCATAATTGGAATTCAATTTCGACACATACCTATAAAGAATTTTATTCGTCACTAAATGTTGAGTCAGTAGTTCTTTCTTACTATCTAGGATATCGGGGCTTTCTCTATGAAATATCCATGAATCAATTTCATCTTTCACAAAGAAGAAAAAAATTATATTATTTATATAATTCAAGAATCTATTCAAAGAATAGATTAGTAGATCTCTCGTTGACATTTAGCTTGTCGAAGGGGAATGCATTACCTCTTTCAAATAGGATCCACGCGTTGGGTCTGTCAAATATTCAATAGTATTGAAACGTTTCCATAAATGAAAGGAATTGGAACCCGAAACGGCAGACAAAGGGTGTTTGAATAATGCAAGAACAATTAATACTGAAAGAATGAAGTAATAGAAGATAGACCTATTGGAAGATTGAGATACTGACCATCCTCCCGAATGTAAAATCTCCGCTTCATCAGGAATTTCCTCGAAAATAAGAAGACTTATCTCGGATACTATAGTATTGATAGAATCGTTGTCGAATCTCAATCCTAGGCTTTGCAGTCTTTGAGACAAATAGGCTTTCGCACCATCTACTACATCTTCAGCAACTCTTTTATAAATTCTAGGAAAATTATGATTTGAGTCATAACTTATTTTAAGTCCTATTTCTGGATATGTTTCTCTAATCAGATCGTAAAAGTATTTCCACCAGGTGGGGGTAAAAAACCAAGGTATGTAATCTCTAAATAAGCTCCATTTTTCATCGATATTGTCTTTCCAAAAGATCCAAGAGATCTTATATCTGTTCAAATCTTTGAATAATTCATTGAAATTGATAAAGTGGGATGGACGAATAGCCTCCCTCCGGATAGATTGATCCGCAAAATCCGTATCTTCGTACGCAACCTCCTTTCCAATCGATTCTGCTAGAGATCTCGATGTTACATCGTTGCATAATGGGAGTCTTAGCGACCAATAAGATGTTTCCAATTCTTCCGGTTCCCAGAAATACTTAATAGACAAATTCTTTTGATAGACTCGATCCAATACCAGATTCTTGAGACGAGGTTGGGGTTGCCGATCCGACGATGAATCGGAGTTTATCGACGTTTTCTCCAAAGAAACTTCATCGCTACTGCACGAATATAGAAATGACTCTATCGTTTCACGAGGAGATAAGTTCAAACTCGCCAGTAACCTCTTCAGATCCGAAATAGAATTGGAAAGTCCATCTGGGTGAGTTACTAATGCTGTGGATTCATGCAGATTAGATAAAGTAAATTGAATTGGTGTGAGTGCGTGACCAGCAACCTCCCCCGCTGTTTGTCTCGATAAATTGGATGACAACGAATCCGACAGTTGGGGATGAATAAATGAGATGATATTAGATGAGATGGTTTCATCTTCGGAGCCCACGTAGAAATTTTCTAAGACGTTGAGGTAACTACTGTTGCATCTCCCAATAAAAAAATTTCTTCTGATTCTCGGAATAAAGTTGCTTTCAGCACAGTTCCGTATAGGTGAGTCGTCTAGAAAGTTTAGTTTATCAACCTGATCGGAGATGTATCTCAAAATATTCTCACCAATATCTCTAGTTGAACCTCCCCCACGGTTTAAATCATGCATAAACAGATTCCAAAATTGCCTCCCCGTAATGGAAAAATCATCGCTTGAAAACCCTGCTCGGATAGATTCAATGCGGGGCAACCAGATAGAAGTAGGATTCACTGCAGGTTCCAGCTCGGTCGAAGAGCCTACCGATTTATCACTCATTAACAGTTTGGATTCAATGAATAAACTCTTTTTTCTCTCAAGAATTGTTTTGAGAAAAAGTATCTGTTCATCAATGTAACCATCGAATAAACTTGATAAAAGATCAAGCTTCATGAGATCTATCTTGTTTAATTTCTCGAGATCTATATCGTTCAATTTTTCGATGCAATAATCAATGGTATATATCAAAACTTTCTGGCGAGTAACCTCAGCAACAATCATTTTATAAAGAAATAAAACATTGAGAAATCGATGAAAATATTTTTCGTTCCGTTGATTGTTACTACCGAGACTGACACCAATATTATTTAGTAATTCGTTTCCTATTATTGATACACGGCAAATTGATTCCTCCAAGTCATACTTTAAGACTTCCCCGACAGGGAAAGAAGACGAATCCTCGGTCGTATCGAGCCATCTATGCACATTTGATTGAACATTTCTATACTCATCAATTTGAAAAGTAATATATTCGTTCAATAGGCGCCCTACGTGATCTTTCCATTTCAATACTATTTATTCAGTTGCAATTCTTGTTACACCGGTGTACTCCCCGATCCCCGTCCAGCCATCCAACCGATATTTGATTTGGAAGAAATATTCAGTAGATAATGCGCAGAAATAGTCATAGAAAAGAAATATGTATGTTGAGTAGAGAGGTATTATTCTATTTCGTCCATACAATCTAACTAAAGAATATATTGAATGTATGTTACTCTCTTCTTTCAATTAGTTTAAAAAAGTAGTATTTTCACTTCGATTACTTATTTCTCCAAGTATACCTAAAAAAGATATTTGAAAATAGTTTGGAAGAATCTCATTGAGGTTGAGGTGTCTGCTACTCGCTAGCCCAAGTTTCTTGCCAGATATTTGAGTAAGCGGCATGTCGCCCTTCATTTTCAATGGAAATCCTTTCCCAGATTTGACGCTACTACTGACGTCAATAACTACTGCCCCATTAGAAATCAGATTTGATTTCTCGATTATCGAGATAAATTTGGTGAGTCGATTTATTAATCCATTTCTCATTTGTGAATAAGTGTGTAGAATGGGAAATTCTTCCCCAATTTTGTCACAACCTAATCCGGATATACAGCCACGAAACGACGTCGTTTTCTCGCAAGACATAAATGAAGACAAGTTGGAAAAGGCTTCTCGTTCGGGGTAAAATCCCGATCCATCCCCCTGGTGATCCGCTGAATTTCCGGATTCAAGTAACGCCTCGTCATAGGAGTTTAATACTACGGGACTTAATGAGTCGTTTCTCAATTGTGTTGCTTGTAACCGACCCGGATCTCGCTTGTTACGATTTTCCCAAAAGAGTAACGAGTCGAAATCACTTTGGTAGTTTCTAGAAACTACCAGATAGTTATAGAATTTGAAAAACCTACTTGAATTTTGTAAACACCTACCCCTACAAAATACTTGAATCCTTTCAAAATCATCCCTGGATATATCTCTGCCAAGGAGTGAACCCCTCACTACGCATGCCTCCCATCTACCGGAAACCAGAGGAATCATCGCATTATAGCGAACTTGCTTCTCTTCTTTCGTTGAACCTGCAGAAATATCTTCGCTCAAACCTAAGTAGCGGGAAACAGGTATTCTCCTCTTTTCACTCCTTCCAACAGATAAAGATCTTTCGAATCGGAGAAAGCAGTCACAGGAAAAATCACCAAGGTTTTCCGCTTGTTTTCTTCTTACTCCGTCACCCCCATTAATGACTCCCGTTAATACAAAACTTCTTTCGATCGACCTTTTGTCACTCAAGCAATGCATGGAAATTGGTATTGTTAGCAACATCAGCATCTCCAGGGTGATGCCACTACCTCTTTTTAGTGAATCACGCAGATTGCGTAAAAATAGTGAACTTAGAAATCACAAGTCAGATAATCTGATAAAAGGTTCATAATTGGAAGATGGACTAATTAAAAATTCTTTGAGATGTTGGTTTTTCAATGATTCGAAGAAGTAATCTAATAGACTGACTTCTATTAACTCCGAAATTTTAGATGAAAAATCTGGACTTCCTACTCTTTCTCTTGCCACCTTTTTTACCTTATTTTCTTTTTTCATATTAATTCTATGCGGTAGATGCTATCTATTTCCCACATTTATTATACCAATAATCTTGAAAATTTCAAAATAGGATGGAATACATATTTCAAATGAGTCTAGTGATTTCTGTGAATAGTCGTATCCAAAATTGGAATTAGATCGGGAATTCTAAATTGTTATTGTCGAGGAGACCCACACATATCCCATCCACCTTAACAGTTCTTCTCCGTTCCAAGCAGAGCGATGGGATCAAATTACCCAATTAAATTATGGGCGAACGACGGGGATTGAACCCGCGCGTGATGGATCCACAATCCATTGCCTTGATCCACTTGGCTACGTCCGCCCCCTCTGTTGATTTAGTTGGCTCCCCCCCGGACGTGAACAAGATCTATCTGTTAAGCAATCTAGATAGGTCCTTCGGTTGATACACATACATATTAGCTGTATGTATATAACAAGACAATAGAAAATCTTTGAAATGAGGAATACACTCCTTCTTCTATCCAAAAGATTGGGATGGGGGATTACAAGCATTCTGCAAATCGGAGTAGGAAACTTCGTAATCTATTAAGTCGCAGAAGGATATTCCAAATAGTTTTCAGAATTTAAGGTTGGAAACTGATAATCGTGAAATTGTGATAAGCTGTTATCATTCTTTTCATTCGTTCTACCGAATGAACCTTCATCTCATTGGACACCAAACCTCCCCCTCTGAAGTTAAGAGATTTGGTATCCAGTTGTGCTGCATAACCAGACGGATGTTATCCGTTTATAGAAGGAGCTTCGACAGAAGCCAAGTCTAGGGGGAAGTTATGAGCGTTACGTTCATGCATGACTTCCATACCTAGGTTAGCACGGTTTATGATATCAGCCCAGGTGTTTATGACACGACCTTGGCTGTCAACCACGGATTGGTTGAAGTTAAAACCATTCAAGTTGAATGCCATAGTGCTAATGCCTAAAGCGGTGAACCAGATACCTACTACGGGCCAAGCAGCTAGAAAGAAGTGCAGAGAACGAGAATTGTTGAAGCTAGCATATTGGAAGATCAAACGACCGAAGTAGCCGTGAGCAGCTACGATGTTGTAGGTTTCTTCTTCTTGACCGAACTTGTAACCTGCATTAGCAGACTCATTCTCAGTTGTTTCTCTGATCAAACTAGAAGTTACCAAAGAACCATGCATAGCACTGAATAGAGAGCCGCCGAATACGCCAGCTACACCCAACATGTGGAAGGGATGCATAAGGATATTGTGCTCAGCCTGGAAGACGATCATGAAGTTGAAAGTACCAGAAATGCCTAGAGGCATACCGTCAGAGAAACTTCCTTGACCAATTGGGTAGATCAGGAAGACGGCGGCAGCAGCTGCGACAGGAGCCGAGTACGCAACAGCGATCCAAGGACGCATACCTAGACGGAAGCTTAGTTCCCATTCGCGACCCATGTAGCAAGCTACACCAAGTAGGAAGTGAAGAACGATAAGTTCGTAAGGACCACCATTGTAAAGCCATTCATCGACGGAAGCTGCTTCCCAGATTGGGTAGAAATGTAACCCAATAGCTGCAGAAGTAGGGATGATAGCACCAGAGATAATGTTGTTACCGTATAACAAAGAACCAGAGACGGGTTCGCGAATACCATCAATATCTACGGGAGGAGCTGCGACGAAAGCAATGATGAATACAGAGGTTGCGGTTAGCAAGGTGGGAATCATTAAGACACCGAACCATCCGATGTAAAGACGGTTTTCGGTGCTGGTAATCCAGTCGCAGAAGCGACCCCATAGGCTTGCGCTTTCGCGTCGTTCTAAAGTTGCGGTCATGGTAATTTTTGGTTTTCAAGAAATAATTAGTGATTCCCCAGGCTAGTAAGCTTGTTAATTTATAATATATCACAAAAACCAATCTGTGTCAACCAAAATTAATTGAGTCTCCAGAATTCTCGGATATGGGGGCTTCTTTTCGATATCTCAAACAATTTTTACTCCATGCGATGCGCGTCCCAATCAATTTCAGTCTCTGAAAAACTGGTCATGCGTCAAGCCGCCTTTCTGCGAGGCACTCCGCAACTCTGCATTGGCCCCCCCCCCCGCCATCCTATCAGGAGGAGTCTAATAATTAACAACCTAAGAAAGAAGAGAAGTAGTTGCCAATCTCCACTTGTGGCTTGGACACCCGTTATTCGTCGTTCACCCCTCACTCAACCATTTCTTCGTAGTGTTTTTTGATTCCCAGATAGTTTGTGCCCCGGTTCCAATCCACAACGCAATTACTGTGGATTGGAACGAATCCGAAACTAACGGAAATGGGCAAAAGCTTTGTTGGCTTCCGCAACTTTATGAGTCTCCTCCTTCTTCCGTATGGCACTACCAGAATTTCTGGCGGCATCCATTGATTCATCACTCGATCTTAAAGCCATACTTCGACCTGAGCGTTTTCGACACGCAATTAATGACCACCGGATAGCCGAAGCTTTTCCCTCTGCCGGTACTACTTCAACGGGAACTCGATAAGTTGATCCACCTACACGTTTGGTTTCTGTCACTACGTCGGGAGTTACCCCGCGCACTGCCTGTCGCAGAACAGACAGTGGGTTCCTATTTGTCTTTTACCTAATCCGCTTCATAGCCTGTTAAAAAATCTGATAAGCTAGTGATTTCTTGCCATTTTTCAGGATACGATCAACTAGCATATTTACTAATCGATTACGATAAATTGGATCTGATTCGATAGTTTTCTTTCTGTTCACTACACTGCTCCGATGTAACACGAGTTTACAAATATAAATATGTCAGATTTCAATCAATTCTTTTATTTCAATGGTATCTTAGGCTACTATTTTGGCTTCTTCACTCCATATTGTAGGGTGGATCCACCAGTTAGTCGAGGATCTCCCTCCAAACTGCACGTGCGACTTTCATCGAATACAGCTTTCCACATGATTGAATAGAAACTATTCAAATGATTTTGAACCATTTATTTTTTAAGATGCAAATCATATTTACTCATTGCATATTGGGTATCCGTTTTCTCTTATTCCGCGGATGAAAAAATCGAAGTTTAGATATAAAAGAAGAAAATCTTGCAATTCAGTTATCTTACTAGGAATGTCCTTAGGTTTATCAATCCAATCAGTAGATGTGCATAAAGCCTTCACTGAATCTCCGTAGTCGTAATCTAAACCTGTTCCAAGAGGAAAAGACGTCCCAAGATTTTCCAGGTGGGAGTCCAGGTAAAACTCAACTTAGTGGAATAGAACACCTTAGACACCAAGTTGTTTCACACAAATAGATAGATAATAATTACTCTCTATCAATCTCTGTAGTAGCAGGCTTCAGTCCCCTTGCAATACTGGGTCAGCTACACATTTAACATATCAGAACAACTGATACGGAATCATTGCAATGATACAA